GTTCATGTAGCTTAAACAACTTAAAGCAAGGCACTGAAAATGCCTAGATGGGTTTTACAACCCCATAAACATCAAAGGTTTGGTCCCAGCCTTTCTATTAGCTTTCAGTAGAATTACACATGCAAGTTTCCGCGCACCAGTGAGAATACCCACAAAGTCATTTAATGACATAAAGGAGTTGGCATCAAGTACACCCAGAATAGGGTAGCTAAAGACGCCTTGCCTAGCCACGCCCCCACGGGATACAGCAGTGATAAAAATTAAGCCATAAACGAAAGTTTGACTAAGTCATACTGATATAGGGTTGGTAAATTTCGTGCCAGCCACCGCGGTCATACGATTAACCCGAGTTAATAGACATACGGCGTAAAGAGTGTTAAAAAGAAACAAGAGATAAAAATAAAGCCAAGACTTAACTAAGATGTAAAACCCTACAGTTAAAGTAAAAATAAACTACGAAAGTGGCTTTAATACCTGTGATTACACTATAGCTAAGACCCAAACTGGGATTAGATACCCCACTATGCTTAGCCCTAAACCAAGACAGTTTGACTAACAAAACTGTTCGCCAGAGAACTACTAGCAACAGCTTAAAACTCAAAGGACTTGGCGGTGCTTTATATCCCTCTAGAGGAGCCTGTTCTGTAATCGATAAACCCCGATAAACCTCACCAACTCTTGCTAATTCAGCCTATATACCGCCATCTTCAGCAAACCCTTAAAAGGAGTAATAGTAAGCACAAGTATACACATAAAAACGTTAGGTCAAGGTGTAGCTTATGAGTTGGGAAGAAATGGGCTACATTTTCTACCCCTAGAATATACACGAAAACCTTTATGAAACTAAAGGCTAAAGGAGGATTTAGTAGTAAATTAAGAATAGAGCGCTTAATTGAATCAGGCCATGAAGCACGCACACACCGCCCGTCACCCTCCTCAAGTATAAACGCCAACCACCTATACCTAATAATTAGGCAATAAATGCAAGAGGAGATAAGTCGTAACAAGGTAAGCATACTGGAAAGTGTGCTTGGATTAACCAAAGTGTAGCTTAACATAAAGCACCTGGCTTACACCCAGAAGATCTCATTAAAATGATCACTTTGAACTAAAGCTAGCCCAACTAACAAAATACCATAAAATTAACACACCAAGATGTAAAATAAAACATTTACTAAAATAAAGTATAGGAGATAGAAACATTTTTATGGCGCTATAGAAAAAGTACCGTAAGGGAACGAGTGAAAGAAGAAATTGAAAGTAAGAAATAGCAAAGATTTCCCCTTTTACCTTTTGCATAATGAATTAACTAGAAAGCCTTAGCAAAGAGATCTTAAGTTAAAAGCCCCGAAACCAGACGAGCTACCTGCAAGCAGCACATTAGAGCAAACTCATCTATGTGGCAAAATAGTGAGAGGACTTTCAGGTAGAGGTGAAAAGCCTACCGAGCCTGGTGATAGCTGGTTATCCAGAAAAGAATACAAGTTCAGCTTTAATCTATACAAAAAATACCCAAAAATCTTTCATGTAAGATTAAATGTTAGTCTAAAGAGGTACAGCCCTTTAGACACAGGATACAACCTTAAACGGAGAGTAAGCACAAAGATAAACATAGTTGGCCTAAAAGCAGCCACCAATTAAGAAAGCGTTCAAGCTCAACATCACAAATATTATAATACCAATAATACAACTAACTCCCAAACCTCAACTGGATTAATCTATTAAATAATAGAAGAAATACTGTTAATATGAGTAACAAGAAATTTATTCTCCTTGCACAAACCTATATCAGACCGGATGACCCACTGATAGTTAACAAACCAATAATAACAACCCAAGCATGAAAAACTTATTCAGTAAATTGTTAACCCAACACAGGTGTGCTATATACCCAAAGGAAAGATTTTAAGAAGTAAAAGGAACTCGGCAAACACAAACCCCGCCTGTTTACCAAAAACATCACCTCTGGCATTAATAGTATCAGAGGCACTGCCTGCCCAGTGACAAAAGTTAAACGGCCGCGGTATCCTGACCGTGCAAAGGTAGCATAATCATTTGTTCTTTAATTAAGGACTTGTATGAAGGGCCACACGAGGGTTTAACTGTCTCTTACTTCCAATCAGTGAAATTGACCTTCCCGTGAAGAGGCGGGAATGATATAATAAGACGAGAAGACCCTATGGAGCTTTAATTAACTAACTCAAGAAAATCCCACTTTCTACCCGACAGGTAATAACAATACTATAACTGAGTTAACAATTTCGGTTGGGGTGACCTCGGAGTACAAACTAACCTCCAAGAGATTTTAGCCTAGACCTACAAGTCAAAGCCTGTAAAAAATCATAATTGATCCAATGAATTTTGATCAACGGAACAAGTTACCCTAGGGATAACAGCGCAATCCTATTTAAGAGTCCATATCGACAATAGGGTTTACGACCTCGATGTTGGATCAGGACATCCCAATGGTGCAACCGCTATTAATGGTTCGTTTGTTCAACGATTAAAGTCCTACGTGATCTGAGTTCAGACCGGAGTAATCCAGGTCGGTTTCTATCTATTATATATTTCTCCCAGTACGAAAGGACAAGAGAAATAAGGCCAACTCTACATGAAAGCCTTAAAATTAATAGATGATTTAATCTTAATCTAGTAATTTGTAACAACTTTGCCCAAGAAAAGGGCTTCGTTAGGGTGGCAGAGCCCGGTAATTGCGTAAAACTTAAACCTTTACATTCAGAGGTTCAACTCCTCTCCCTAACAACATGTATTTAATCAACCTCCTAACTTTAATTGTACCAATCCTCCTCGCCGTAGCATTCCTCACCCTGGTTGAACGAAAAGTGCTAGGATACATACAATTACGAAAAGGCCCAAATATTGTAGGACCATTCGGGCTACTACAACCAATTGCAGACGCGGTAAAACTATTTACCAAAGAACCACTACGACCACTGACCTCATCAATCTCCATATTTGTCATTGCCCCAATCCTAGCCCTAACACTAGCACTTACTATATGAATCCCATTACCAATACCACTCCCACTAATCAACATAAACCTAGGTGTCTTATTTATATTAGCAGTCTCAAGTCTAGCCGTGTACTCTATCCTATGATCGGGCTGAGCCTCCAACTCAAAATATGCACTAATTGGTGCACTACGAGCAGTAGCACAAACAATCTCATACGAAGTTACACTAGCAATTATCCTATTATCAGTCCTATTAATGAGCGGGTCCTTCTCACTATCAAGCCTAATCATTACCCAAGAATATACTTGACTTTTATTCTCATCATGGCCCTTAGCCATAATATGATTTATTTCTACACTAGCAGAAACAAACCGAGCCCCATTTGATCTAACAGAAGGGGAATCGGAGTTAGTGTCAGGCTTCAATGTAGAATACGCAGCAGGCCCATTCGCTCTATTTTTCCTAGCAGAATATGCGAACATCATTATAATAAATGTCCTAACTACAACCCTATTCCTAGGGGCATTTCACAACCCACACATACCAGAACTGTACTCAATTAACTTTACAATCAAAGCACTTATCTTAACCATCTCATTCCTATGAGTTCGAGCCTCATACCCACGATTCCGGTATGATCAACTCATACACCTGCTATGAAAAAATTTTTTACCATTAACCCTAGCACTCTGCATATGACACGTATCCCTCCCTGTCTTCCTATCAGGGATTCCACCACAATCCTAAGAAATATGTCTGACAAAAGAGTTACTTTGATAGAGTAAATAATAGAGGTTTAAGCCCTCTTATTTCTAGAATTACAGGACTCGAACCTGTTCTTAAGACTTCAAAAATCTTCGTGCTACCACATTACACCATACTCTATAGTAAGGTCAGCTAAATAAGCTATCGGGCCCATACCCCGAAAATGTTGGTTTTTACCCTTCCCGTACTAATAAACCCACTAGTAATTTCCCTGATTTCGTTTACCGTGGCACTAGGCACGACAATCGTTATAATTAGCTCCCACTGACTAATAGTCTGAATTGGGTTTGAAATAAATATACTAGCAATCACCCCTATCCTAATAAAAAACTTTAACCCCCGCTCAATAGAAGCAGCAACAAAATATTTCCTAACACAAGCCACAGCCTCAATACTACTCATACTGGCCATCATCATCAACCTAACATTTTCAGGCCAATGAACCACTATAAAAATAACAAACCACATAGCATCAATAATAATAACAATTGCACTAATCATAAAACTAGGTATAGCCCCCTTTCACTTCTGAGTCCCCGAAGTAACTCAAGGGGTATCTCTTACATCCGGAATAATCCTGCTCACATGACAAAAAATCGCCCCACTATCTGTACTAATACAAACAGCCAACTCAATCAACACCAACCTTATACTAACAACAGCAATTTTATCCATCGCCGTAGGCGGTTGAGGCGGACTTAACCAAACACAGCTACGAAAAATCATAGCATACTCATCTATCGCTCACATAGGTTGAATAGCTGCTATTATAACTTTCAACACCACAATAACCGCCTTAAACCTGATAATTTATGTAATATTAACACTTACAGTATTTATACTTCTATATATCAGCTCATCAACAACTACACTTTCACTATCACTCCTCTGAAATAAAACACCCCTAATACCTGCACTAATCCTCCTGTCAATATTATCACTAGGCGGACTCCCCCCACTATCAGGATTTATCCCAAAATGAATAATCATCAATGAGCTAACAAAAAACAATAGTATTATCCTCCCAACAGTTATAGCAATTATAGCACTTCTAAACCTCTACTTCTACATACGACTTACTTACTCAACATCACTAACAATATTCCCATCAACAAATAACATAAAAATTAAATGACAGTTCGAAAGCACAAAAAAGACACCTCTCCTACCACCATTAATCATCCTATCGACCATACTCCTACCACTAACGCCAATACTTTTAACACTTGAATAGAAGTTTAGGTTAAAACGAGACCAAGGGCCTTCAAAGCCCTAAGCAAGTATAGTTACTTAACTTCTGAGTTAAACTTAAGGATTGCAAGACTCTATCCTACATCAATTGAATGCAAATCAACCACTTTAATTAAGCTAAATCCTTACTAGATTGGAGGGCTTTGATCCCACAAAATTTTAGTTAACAGCTAAATACCCTAATCAACTGGCTTCAATCTACTTCTCCCGCCTCAAAAAAAAACAAAAGAGGCGGGAGAAGCCCCGGCAGAATTGAAGCTGCTTCTTTGAATTTGCAATTCAATATGAAATTTCACCACGGGGCCTGGTAAAAAGAGGGCTCGAACCTCTGTCTTTAGATTTACAGTCTAATGCTTACTCAGCCATTTTACCTATGTTCATTAATCGATGACTGTTTTCAACAAACCACAAAGATATCGGCACACTGTATTTACTATTCGGTGCTTGAGCTGGAATGGCCGGCACGGCTTTAAGTCTACTAATTCGTGCTGAATTAGGGCAACCAGGGACTCTCCTAGGAGATGATCAAATTTATAATGTAATCGTCACAGCACACGCTTTCGTAATAATTTTCTTCATGGTTATGCCTATCTTATTAGGTGGCTTTGGAAACTGATTAGTACCGCTTATAATTGGGGCACCAGACATGGCATTCCCACGAATAAATAATATAAGCTTCTGACTTCTACCACCATCATTCTTATTATTAATAGCATCTTCTACAGTAGAGGCTGGGGCAGGGACAGGATGGACCGTGTACCCACCACTAGCTGGAAACCTTGCCCACGCTGGGGCCTCCGTAGATCTAGCTATTTTCTCTCTACACCTGGCGGGTGTTTCATCTATTTTAGGGGCAATTAATTTCATTACTACCATTATCAACATAAAGCCCCCAGCAATGTCCCAGTACCAGACCCCTTTATTTGTATGATCGATTATAATTACTGCTGTGCTTTTACTTCTCTCCCTCCCAGTCCTAGCAGCTGGTATCACCATACTACTAACAGACCGAAATCTTAATACTACATTTTTTGACCCTGCAGGAGGAGGTGACCCAATCTTATATCAACACCTGTTCTGATTCTTCGGCCACCCAGAAGTCTATATTTTGATCTTACCTGGATTTGGAATTATTTCACACATCGTAACATATTACTCAGGTAAAAAAGAGCCATTTGGTTATATAGGGATAGTTTGGGCTATAATATCAATTGGATTCCTAGGCTTTATTGTGTGAGCCCACCATATGTTTACAGTAGGGTTAGACGTTGACACACGTGCATATTTTACATCCGCAACAATAATTATTGCTATTCCCACCGGTGTAAAAGTGTTTAGCTGACTAGCAACCCTGCACGGAGGGAATATTAAATGATCACCCGCCATGCTATGGGCCCTTGGCTTTATTTTCCTCTTTACAGTTGGGGGTTTAACAGGAATCGTACTAGCCAACTCCTCACTAGACATTGTACTCCACGACACATACTACGTAGTAGCCCACTTCCATTATGTCCTATCAATAGGAGCAGTATTTGCAATTCTCGCAGGCTTCGTACACTGATTCCCATTATTCACAGGCTATACATTAAACCAAACATGAGCAAAAATTCACTTTGCCATTATATTTGTAGGGGTTAACATAACATTCTTCCCACAACACTTCCTAGGTCTATCAGGAATACCACGCCGCTACTCAGACTACCCAGACGCATACACTACATGAAATACAGTATCATCTATAGGGTCATTCATTTCACTCACGGCAGTCATGCTTATAGTCTTTATGATCTGAGAAGCCTTCGCATCAAAACGAGAGGTGCAAACCGTAGAATTAACTACAACCAACATTGAGTGGCTCTATGGCTGTCCACCACCATATCATACATTTGAAGAACCCACATATGTAAACCAAAAATAAACAAGAAAGGAAGGATTTGAACCCCCAAAGATTGGTTTCAAGCCAACCCCATAACCACTATGTCTTTCTCTACAGGTGAGATATTAGTAAAATATTTACATAACTTTGTCAAAGTTAAAATATAGGTTAAAGTCCTTTATATCTCCATGGCATACCCATTTCAACTTGGTTTTCAAGATGCAACATCACCTATTATAGAAGAACTACTACACTTTCATGATCATGCTCTCATAATTGCTTTTCTAATTAGTACTCTAGTGCTCTACATCATCTCACTTATACTTACAACTAAATTAACACATACAAGCACTATGGATGCACAAGAAGTAGAGACTATCTGAACCATTTTACCCGCTATTATCTTAATTATAATTGCACTACCATCATTACGAATTTTATATATAATGGACGAAATTAACAACCCGTCACTAACAGTTAAGGCAATAGGTCACCAGTGGTATTGAAGTTATGAGTATACCGATTACGAAGACCTAACATTTGACTCATATATAGTGCCAACTACAGACTTGAAGCCCGGAGAACTACGACTATTGGAGGTTGATAATCGAGTTGTTTTACCAATAGAAATGACTATTCGAATATTAATCTCATCTGAAGATGTACTTCACTCATGAGCCGTACCGTCACTAGGATTAAAAACAGACGCAATTCCAGGACGACTAAACCAAACAACCCTGTTATCAACCCGACCTGGCTTGTACTATGGACAATGCTCAGAAATCTGTGGGTCAAATCACAGCTTCATACCTATTGTCCTCGAAATAGTCCCCCTAAAACACTTTGAAAAATGGTCCTCATCCATACTATAAAGTCATTAAGAAGCTAATTCTTAAGCGTTAACCTTTTAAGTTAAAGTGTGAGAGCTTAGACCTCTCCTTAATGATATGCCACAGCTAGACACATCAACATGATTTATTACCATCCTAGCAACCATTACAACCCTATTTATTCTATTTCAGCTTAAAATTTCTAAACACACTTTCCCATCAAACCCAGAGCCAAAGTCTATGAAATCACTAAAACAAAACACCCCTTGAGAAACAAAATGAACGAAAATTTATTCGCCTCTTTCCTTACCCCTACAATAATAGGCCTGCCCATTGTTGTTTTAATTATTATATTTCCCAGCATCATATTTCCAACACCTAATCGACTAATTAATAATCGACTAGTATCACTACAACAATGATTAATCCAACTAACATCAAAGCAAATGATGAGCATTCACAACCCAAAAGGACAAACATGAGCCTTAATACTAATATCCCTTATCTTATTCATCGGATCAACAAACCTACTAGGGCTACTACCACACTCCTTTACCCCAACCACCCAACTCTCAATAAACCTTGGGATGGCTATCCCCTTATGAGCGGGCACTGTAATTACTGGCTTCCGTCACAAAACAAAAGCATCACTGGCCCATTTTTTACCACAAGGGACCCCCTTGCCACTAATCCCAATACTAATCATCATCGAGACCATTAGTTTATTTATTCAACCTATAGCACTAGCTGTACGACTCACAGCTAACATCACTGCAGGTCACCTCTTAATTCACCTAATTGGGGGTGCCACATTAGCCTTAATAAGTATCAGCACAGCCACAGCTTTCATTACATTTATTATTCTGGTACTATTAACAATCCTAGAGTTCGCTGTAGCATTAATCCAAGCATATGTCTTCACACTACTAGTTAGCTTATACCTACACGATAACACCTAATGGCACACCAAACACACGCATACCACATAGTAAACCCAAGCCCATGGCCACTCACAGGAGCCCTATCTGCCCTACTACTAACTTCCGGGTTAGCAATATGATTTCATTTTAACTCAACAACTCTTCTTTATTTAGGACTTTTAGGAAACTCCCTGACCATATACCAATGGTGACGAGATATTATTCGAGAAGGCACATTCCAAGGACACCACACCCCTATTGTCCAAAAGGGGCTCCGGTACGGGATAATTCTCTTTATTATTTCAGAAGTATTTTTCTTTGCCGGATTTTTTTGAGCCTTCTACCACTCAAGCCTAGCTCCTACCCATGACTTAGGGGGATTTTGGCCACCAGCCGGAATTCACCCATTAAACCCATTAGAGGTCCCACTGCTAAACACCTCAGTACTCCTGGCCTCAGGGGTCTCCATTACTTGAGCCCACCATAGTCTCATAGAAGGGGCCCGAAAACACATAATTCAAGCACTTTTTATTACTATTGCCTTAGGGGTGTACTTCACCATCCTCCAAGCAGCAGAATACTATGAAGCACCATTCACTATCTCAGACGGTGTTTACGGATCTACATTCTTTATAGCAACAGGCTTCCACGGGTTCCACGTAATCATCGGAACAACATTCCTAACGGTGTGTTTCATTCGCCAACTAAAATACCACTTCACATCAGAACACCACTTCGGCTTCGAAGCAGCTGCCTGATATTGACACTTTGTTGACGTAGTATGACTATTCCTTTATGTATCAATCTATTGATGAGGCTCATATTCTTTTAGTATTAATAAGTACAGTTGACTTCCAATCAACCAGTCTTGGTGTAACCCAAGAAAGAATAATTAATATACTGCTAACAATCATCGTAAATACACTCCTATCCTCCCTCTTAGTTCTAATCGCATTCTGACTACCACAACTAAACACGTACGCAGAAAAATCAAGCCCATACGAGTGTGGGTTTGACCCGATAGGGTCAGCCCGACTACCGTTTTCAATAAAATTTTTCCTGGTAGCAATCACATTCCTCCTATTCGACCTAGAAATTGCACTACTCCTGCCACTCCCCTGAGCATCACAAACAAATAATGTAAAAATAGTTCTTATAATAGCACTAACACTGATCTCCCTCTTGGCACTGAGCTTGGCCTATGAGTGAACCCAAAAGGGCTTAGAGTGAACAGAATTGATAATTAGTTTAAATAAAACAAATGATTTCGACTCATTAGATTGTGGTCATCCCCATAATTATCAAATGTCTTTAGTATATCTAAATACCATAATTGCCTTTATAATCTCTTTGCTAGGCCTGCTAATATACCGATCACACCTCATATCCTCCCTATTATGCCTAGAAGGTATAATACTGGCCCTATTTATTCTAGGTACTATTATAATTTTGAATATTCACTTTACCATAGCCAGTATAATCCCCATTATCCTTTTAGTATTCGCTGCCTGCGAGGCCGCCATCGGTCTCTCACTCCTAGTCATAGTATCTAACACATATGGTGTAGATTATGTGCAAAACCTTAACCTCTTACAATGTTAAAAGTTATCTTACCAACCATCATACTAATACCACTAACCTGATTATCAAAAAACAACATAATCTGAATTAACACAACAACACACAGCTTATTAATTAGCCTATCAAGCCTCCTTTACCTCAACCAACCAGACAATAGCAGCATTAGCTTTTCCCTTATATTTTTCTCAGACCCACTATCGGCCCCCCTGTTGGCCCTAACAACATGACTATTACCCCTGATACTTATAGCTAGTCAATTTCACCTATCAAATGAGCATATTACCCGAAAAAAACTTTACATCTCAATACTAATCCTCCTGCAAACATTTCTAGTAATAACATTTACAGCAACAGAACTAATTTTATTTTATATCCTATTTGAAGCCACACTAGTACCAACCCTAATCATTATTACACGATGGGGGAACCAAACAGAACGACTAAACGCAGGTATATATTTCCTATTCTATACCCTGGTAGGCTCACTCCCCCTATTAGTAGCACTCACATACCTACAAAACTCCACAGGATCACTAAACCTAACAATTATGCAACTACTCTCCCAACCACTACCAGACAAATGATCTTCAACCCTACTCTGATTAGCATGCATTGTGGCATTCATAGTAAAAATACCCCTGTACGGATTACATCTCTGACTACCAAAAGCACACGTAGAAGCCCCAATTGCAGGGTCAATAGTACTAGCAGCAATCCTACTAAAACTAGGAGGCTATGGCATGATGCGTATTACAACAATCCTATCACCACACACAAACTTCATAGCATACCCATTTCTAATCCTATCTCTATGAGGGATAATCATAACTAGCTCTATCTGCTTACGACAAACTGACCTAAAATCACTAATCGCTTACTCCTCAGTAAGCCACATGGCTCTGGTAATCGCAGCCATTATAATCCAAACACCATGAAGTTTTATAGGGGCAACAGCTCTAATAATTGCACACGGCCTTACATCCTCAATATTATTCTGCTTGGCCAACTCAAACTATGAACGAACCCACAGCCGAACAATAATCCTGGCACGCGGCCTACAAACCCTACTACCACTAATAGCAATATGGTGATTAATAGCAAGCCTAACCAATCTAGCCCTACCACCAACAATCAATTTAATCGGCGAGTTATTTGTAATATTGTCTGCCTTTTCATGGTCCAACTTAACCATAATCCTGATAGGACTAAATGTAGTAATTACAGCACTTTACTCCCTCTACATGCTAATTCAAACACAACGAGGAAAATACACCCACCATATTATTAATATTTACCCATCATTTACACGAGAGCACGCCCTAATGGCACTGCACATAACCCCACTACTACTCCTAATACTCAACCCGAAACTCATTTTGGGTACCATGTACTGTAAATGTAGTTTAACTAAAACATTAGATTGTGAGTCTAAAAATAGGGGATTGTATCCCCTTATTTACCGAGGGGTTTAACGACAAGAACTGCTAATTCATGTCTCCATATATAACCATATGGCCCCCTTACAACTTTTATAGGATAGAAGTAATCCATTGGTCTTAGGAGCCAAAAACTTGGTGCAACTCCAAATAAAAGTAATTAACCTAATAACGTCTTCCTTTCTAATATCATTACTTATTCTTATTTTCCCTCTTATGATATCTCTTGCAGACACAACCCAAAAGGACAACTTCCCAACCTATGTGAAAACAACCATTTCATACTCATTCGCTATAAGCATAATCCCAGCCCTACTATTTATCCACTCAGGGCAAGAGAGCATCATTTCAAACTGACATTGAGCAACCATTGGCTCAACAAAACTATCGATTAGCCTAAAACTAGACTACTTTTCCATAACATTCTTACCAGTGGCGCTATTCGTTACATGATCTATCATGGAATTCTCAATATGATACATGCACTCAGACCCAAACATCAACCGGTTCTTCAAATACCTGCTAACATTTCTCGTTACCATGCTAATTTTAGTAACAGCAAACAACCTATTCCAACTCTTCATCGGCTGAGAAGGCGTCGGCATTATGTCGTTTCTTCTCATTGGCTGATGGTATGGACGAACCGACGCTAACACCGCAGCCTTACAGGCTATCCTGTACAATCGAATTGGAGATATCGGATTTATCCTCTCCATAGCATGATTTTTATCCAACTCCAACTCCTGAGAACTACAGCAAATCTTCATCACAAACACGGGCCAAGAGACCCTCCCACTACTAGGGCTACTACTAGCAGCAACTGGGAAATCCGCCCAATTTGGCCTACACCCATGGCTCCCTTCAGCTATAGAAGGCCCAACCCCAGTGTCAGCGCTACTACACTCAAGTACAATGGTCGTAGCAGGAATTTTCTTACTAATCCGATTCTACCCCCTAATAGAAAACAACACCATGATCCAAACACTATCCCTATGCTTAGGAGCAATAACCACCCTATTTACAGCAATCTGTGCCCTAACACAAAATGACATTAAAAAAATTGTAGCCTTTTCAACCTCAAGCCAATTAGGCCTAATAATAGTGACAATCGGAATTAACCAACCACACCTAGCATTCCTACACATCTGCACTCACGCTTTCTTCAAAGCCATACTATTCTTATGCTCCGGGTCAATTATCCATAACCTAAACGACGAACAAGACATCCGAAAAATAGGAGGCCTCTTCAAACCAATACCTTTCACAACAACAGCCCTAATTACAGGAAGCCTAGCACTAACAGGAATGCCCTTCTTAACAGGATTCTACTCCAAAGACCTAATCATCGAGGCAGCTAATACGTCGTATACCAACGCCTGAGCCCTACTAATTACACTAATCGCTACCTCCCTGACAGCCGTATATAGCACCCGCATTATATTTTATGTACTTCTGGGACAACCACGTTTTCCAACAACAGTACTAATTAACGAAAACAACCCCCTCCTAATGAACCCAATTAAACGCCTACTAATAGGAAGCATCTTTGCTGGGTTCCTAATTTCAAACAATCTAACCCCAATAACTGTTCCTCAAATAACAATGCCACCTTACCTAAAACTTATGGCTCTTTTAGTAACAATTCTGGGGTTTACCCTAGCCATAGAACTTAATACAATCACACAATACCTAAAATATCCACACACAAATAATTCCCACAAATTCTCTAACCAACTGGGATTCTTCACTATCATTTTACACCGAACCCTGCCCGCAATAAGCCTAACTTCAAGCCAAAAAACAGCCTCAATACTCCTAGACCTTACATGAATAGAAGCAACCATCCCAAAAGCCACGTCCCACCTCCAACTAATAGCCTCCACAATAGTATCCAACCAAAAAGGCCTAATCAAACTATACTTCTTATCATTCCTAATTACCCTAATTCTAACCACAACACTATTTAGTTTCCACGGGTAATCTCCATAACAACTAGAACACCAATTACTAGGGATCACCCCGTAACAATAACCAACCAAGTACCATAGCTATATAACGCCGCAATCCCCATAGCTTCCTCACTAAAAAACCCAGAGTCCCCAGTATCATAAATAACCCAATCCCCCTGTCCATTAAAATTTAACACAATTTCCAACTTCTCGTCACTAATACAGTACCCTACAAATAACAACTCCCCTAGTATTCCTAATAAAAACAAGCTTAACACAATTTTATTAGAAACCCAAACCTCGGGATACTCCTCCATAGCCATAGCCGTTGTATAACCAAATACAACTAACATACCCCCTAAATAAATCAAAAACACCATCAAACCTAAGAACGAACCACCATAATTCAACACAATTCCACACCCAACCCCACCCCCAATAATCAACCCTAGCCCCCCATAAATAGGAGAGGGTTTAGAAGCAAACCCAACAAAACTCACCACCAAAATAGTACTTAAAATAAATACAGTATATGTTATCATTATTCTCACATGGAATTTAACCATGACCAATGACATGAAAAACCATCGTTGTAATTCAACTATAAGAACTTTAATGACAAATATCCGAAAAACACACCCACTACTAAAAATCGTTAATAACTCATTTATTGACCTACCAGCACCATCAAATATCTCATCATGATGAAATTTCGGATCACTACTTGGAATTTGTCTAATCCTACAAATCCTAACAGGACTATTCCTGGCAATACACTACACCCCAGACACAATAACAGCTTTCTCATCCGTAACCCACATTTGCCGAGACGTAAACTACGGCTGACTTATTCGATATCTACACGCAAACGGAGCATCAATGTTCTTTATCTGCTTATTCCTGCACGTAGGACGAGGTCTATACTACGGATCCTATATATTCATAGAAACCTGAAATATCGGAGTTATCTTACTTTTCGCTGTAATAGCCACCGCATTCATAGGGTATGTTCTACCATGGGGTCAAATATCCTTTTGAGGCGCTACGGTAATTACAAATTTATTGTCGGCCATTCCATACATCGGAACCGACTTAGTACAATGAATCTGAGGCGGCTTTTCAGTAGACAAAGCAACACTTACACGATTCTTCGCCTTCCACTTTATTCTCCCATTTATCATTGCAGCCCTAGCAGGGGTGCACCTGCTCTTCTTACACGAAACAGGCTCCAACAACCCATCAGGACTCTCATCAGACACAGATAAAATCCCATTTCACCCATACTACACCATTAAAGACATTCTAGGAGCACTAATCCTAATTTTAGCCCTATTATCACTAGTATTATTCTCACCTGACCTCTTAGGGGACCCAGATAATTACATCCCAGCCAACCCGCTAAATACACCACCCCATATTAAACCAGAATGATACTTCCTATTTGCATACGCTATCCTACGATCCATCCCCAATAAATTAGGCGGCGTGTTAGCACTAGTATTTTCAATTCTAGTACTGATACTAATACCACTCTTACACACCTCAAAACAACGAAGCATGATATTCCGACCCATTAGCCAATGCTTATTTTGGTTACTAGTAGCAGACCTCTTTACCCTAACATGAATCGGGGGCCAACCAGTAGAACACCCATTCATCATCATCGGCCAACTAGCATCTATCCTATATTTCACAATTATCCTGATTCTTATACCACTAGCCAGCATAATAGAAAACAACCTCCTCAAATGAAGAGTCTCTGTAGTATAACTAATACCTTGGTCTTGTAAACCAATAATGGGGACCCTAAACCCCCTGAGACACTCAAGGAAGAAGCACTAGCCCCACCACCAACACCCAAAGCTGGTATTCTGATATTAAACTATCCCTTGAATTACCCATCTATAAGAGCTAAAATACCCAACTAAAATTTTAGTATCACACGACAACAAGCCAACAATAAATCACCTAATCACTACGACATTTTTTTCCTATGTATATCGTGCATTAATATATATTCCCCATGCATACAAGCAAGTACATATTAATTCATTCAAACAAAGACACAACAACTAATAAACAACATACAACCCACACCAACATGGATATCCACAAACACATAAAATGCTAACTCCACATAAGTACTATCTCCTAACTTAAAAGACCCAAACCATACATACTCAAAACAAGCTCGCTAAGACATTATGCCTAAGTCCACCAGATAATGGGTTATCTCTTAATAACCAACTCACGTGAAATCAGCAACCCTTGTAAAAAGGATCCATTAACCTCGCTCCGGGCCCATAAAACTTGGGGGTAGCTAACAATGAATTTTATCAGACATCTGGTTCTTTCTTCAGGGCCATAAATTGACACCCGCCCACTCTTTCCCCTTAAATAAGACATCTCGATGGACTAATTACTAATCAGCCCATGCTCACACATAACTGTGGTGTCATACATTTGGTATTTTTTTAATTTTAGGGATGCTATGACTCACCTATGGCCGCAGGGGCCTCGTCACAGTCAAGTAACTTGTAGCTGAACTTAAATTGAAATGAGATCGCCCCAAACTACTAACAAGGTGTATTTCAGTCAATGGTAACGGGACATACACGCACGTATACACGCACGTATACACGCACGTATACACGCACGTATACACGCACGTATACACGCACGTATACACGCACGTATACACGCACGTATACACGCACGTATACACGCACGTATACACGCACGTATACACGCACGTATACACGCACGTATACACGCACGTATACACGCACGTATACACGCACGTATACACGCACGTATCTGTTTTACCAATGGAATATCTTAACAAACCCCCCTACCCCCGTTAAAAACTCCAAATTATACAAGCACTACATCTTGCCAAACCCCAAAAACAAGAACGCCTATAAAATTCTTACTGAGTTCAACGCTACGCTAAATATTCCCCACAACCCATTCTATTGAGACACATCCAACAGACAAACTTTTCCCTTTATAAAACATATACCTCAACATAACTTTTCCCTATTAAATCCCCAATAACAATACACCACTTTGCACCCCAATTCTACAAATATTAAACAATCACCCTAAATCTACTCTAACAATACTAAAATTTTACTTATAAAATATTCTCCCTATAGATAGGACACACCAATAACAATT